AAATAACATAGTATTATCCGATTCATACGGGTAGAGATAAGCTTTTTTATTTTCAAAATGAATAATATTAATAAAAGGCCGTCCCCTATTTCTTTTTTTTTTATTCTCATCACTTCGATATGTCTTTTTCGAAAAAAAAGAAGAATTTTGATTATGAATTCTTAATAAACGAAAATTTTTGTTAATTATTTTTGAACACCCTTTACCCCATATAGATATTGAATATAAAGCTGTATTTTTTTTTCCACTATAATTTTGAAAATAAACATTTAAATGCCCCTCAAAAGTAAGTAAATAGATCCGAAACATATAAAACGCAGTTAATCCTGCTGTGGCCCAAGCTATTATTGCAAAAATCGGCGAATACAGCCAACTATCATTAAGAATTTCATCTTTGGACCAAAAACAAGCAAGAGGCGGAATACCACAAAGAGAAAGTGTACCTAATAAAAACGAGGTTTTGGTAATCGGTACATACTTTGTTAAACCACCCATAAGAACCATATTCTGACTTTTATCCGGAGAATAGCCAACAATAGTTTCCATTGAATGAATAACAGATCCAGACCCTAAAAATAATAATGCTTTGGAATAAGCATGAGTAATCAAATGAAATAAAGCACTTCGATAAGATCCCATTCCTAGAGCTAACATCATATAACCCAATTGAGACATTGTCGAATAGGCCAAACCCCTCTTAATGTCTTTTTGAGCAAGAGCTAAAGTAGCTCCTAATAATACTGTTATTATGCCTATCAACGAAATTATATTCATTATATAGGGTATAACTATGAAAAGAGGAAGAAGGCGAGCTACAAGAAAAATCCCCGCTGCCACCATAGTGGCAGCATGTATAAGAGCCGAAATGGGAGTGGGTCCTTCCATAGCATCAGGTAACCATACATGAAGAGGAAATTGTGCAGATTTAGCAACTGCACCGGCAAATAATAGAGCAGCACACAATGTAACAAAGGGATAATTTACTTCATTGTTATAAATCAAGTTATTGAATATTTCGAATAAATCCCTAAATTCAAAACTCCCCGTTATCCAATAAAAACCTAAAATTCCTAATAATAAACCAAAATCCCCTACACGATTCGTTACAAATGCCTTTTGACAAGCATTTGCTGCAAGAGGTCTTGTGAACCAAAAACCTATTAATAAATAGGAAGACACTCCAACTAATTCCCAAAAAATATAAATTTGTATCAAATTTGAACTAGTAACTAATCCCAACATCGAAGTACTGAAAAAACTCATATAAGCAAAAAATCTCAAGTAGCCTTGATCATGAGCCATATAATTATCACTATAAATAAGAACCATAATTCCAACAGTAGTGATTAACATTGACATAATAGAAGTAAGTGGATCTATCAAGTATCCAAATTCTAAAGAAAAATCATTATCGAGAGTCCAAGACCAGACATATTGATAGATAGAATTGCTATTTATTTGCTGAATAGACAGATTAGTTGAAAAAATCATGACTATACTTAACAAAAAAATACTTGGAAAAGCCCACATACGACGAAGATTTTTTGTTGCTGTGGGAAAAAGAAGAAGTCCTACCCCTATTAACATAGGAACTGGAAGTGGAACGAAAGGTATGATCCACGCATATTGATATGTCTGTTCCATAAAAAAAGTTTTTTAATTCTTAATTAATATTAATTGGTTCCGATTCACCGGATCTTAGCTCTTTTGAAAAGAGTCAATAAAAAATCAAGATATGCACTAACATAAATAGAATTTTTTGAATTTTTATTTATTTTTAGTTATTCTTTCTGCTAAATACTTCCAATATTCAAATCAAGAAGTTCCAATTGGTCAAATCATAGGAAAGAAAGACATTAAAGTTTCCCTCGAATTTGAAAATTCAAATCAAAGGTGAAATTAAGTCTCTTTCACGAGTTTGACAACAAAATTTAATAAAGTTTTTATTAAACATACTAAAAACACTGGGGTTCTCCCCGTGGTATTGTATATTTGATGTAAATGAAATATAGAACGATGAAAGTAAAGAGAAGGTTAAGTTATTTCATATTCGTTATTGTATTAAGTTCAACTAATTCCATTTCTATCGCATAAGGGATTCTATAAATATGGATTTGAATGGGAAATAATTTGAAATAAAAATATCAATCAAAAAAGATTTTTTGACGGATATTTTCGAAAGTGGAAAAATAAAAAAAAAAAAAGAATATTCTCTATTTTGACTACTATGTTTGTGTGATTTTCCCGGATCTTTGACTTATCTTTTCTTTTTTTTTTTTTTGAATAGATATTCTCTAGAAAAAAATAGAATGAATTAGGAAAGCGCTGATTTTTTGTGAACAATAGATGTCTTTCACATCCAGCTATACCAATGAGTAATCTCTTAATTTTTATTTAAATGGCAGTTCCAAAAAAACGTACTTCTGCATCAAAAAAGCGTATTCGTAAAAATTTTTGGAAAAGGAAGGGGTGTCGGGCAGCGTTAAAAGCGTTTTCTTTG